ACATTACCAAATACTCCTCACCTTAATTAACCCATTAACCAATGGTAAAAAACTTCAGGCGAAACCCTTTCCATTCTAATGGGCATAAAAGAATGATTAACCCCACAAATCTCTCTACACTGACCAAATATCACACCTGACCTTGTTAAATGAACCCCTAACTGATTAATCCGACCAGGAACAGCATCAACCTTAACCCCAAGAGAAGGCAAAGCTCAAGCATGGATTACATCAACAGATCTGACTAAAATACGCCTATCAACACCATAAGGTAATACGCATCGGTTATCAACCTCTAACAAACGATAACCGCCGTCCCTCACCTCTAGGGCTCTTACTATATAAGAATCAAAACCCACAATATCATTACTATCCCCATATTCATATTCTCAATACCATTGATGCCCAATAGCCTTTATCCTAACCATGGGCCCTCCCACCTCATCTAACAAATATAACAACCGAACAGAAGGAATAGCCAAAACCAATAATAATAACCCAGGGACTATAGTCCAAGCAGCCTCAAGAGCCTGAGCCTCCAAAATAAACCGAGAAGACAACCTCCTCTTTAATAAACACACCATTATATACCCCACAAAAGATGAAACCAAAACTAAGACAAACATAGCATGATCATGAAAAAAAATTAATTCAGAACTCAAACCACTATAACTATCCTGAAACCCCAACTGACCTCAAAAGCTCATCCTTATTACCTTTTTATACCTCTCACTCTAATGAACCCTCACGCCACTCATGAATTACCCCCCCAAATAATAATAATAAAAATACCAATAATACTAAATAACTTCTAACTCATATCCAACAACTCCCCACAATCATCACAGCAGGAAATAATAAAACAATTTCCACATCAAATACCACGAAAATTACAGCTAATAAAAAAAACCGCAAAGAAAAAGGAACTCGAGAAGACCCTATAGGATCAAACCCACACTCAAAAGGACTAGGTTTTTCTCGACCCCCATAAAAAGACATTCCAAGAAATAACCCCACAACCAACAAAATTAACCCTAATAAATAAGCTAACACTACACTTAACATCACTTTTTCCATATTACCTAATAGGTAATCAGTGTAACGCAAGCATCAAACTTACTAATACTACTACACTAATGAGAGATTCAACTCTATTTATAGAACCACAACCTATCGTTTTACTTAAACTACTCATTACTAATCCTAATTAATAATATTTCATTTATTTTATTTGAAAAAGAAAAAAATAAATGAAATATTTTAATAAAAAAAACAAATAAAATCTCTTAAAAAGTTCTATACTTTAAAGAAAAGATTTGATTTGCATTCAAACATTGAATTTCATTCTAGAACTACCTTAAAGGAGCTCGGAGAATATTTGCCTTGAAATCAAAAAGAAAGTGTTCGACTCACTTACCCTTTACAGAAAGGTAGCCGAGCTGATATGCGGCTTCTAACCGCATAAAGAGAGGTTTAACTCCTTCCACCTTTCTTTTAATGCTAATTAAGTGTTATTATGCACATTGACTTTTCACGTCAAAAGAGCACATAGTGCATTTAGTTACTACAAACTTACCTTAAGTTTAAAGTGATCCTAAATAAAAAACTTCTAAAGCTACTTTTATTAATTTTATTCATTATTGTTATTATCTTTTTCTTAACTCAAATTATTCAAATACTTTTTGTGTCAGACGAGTTTAGAATGATAAATCAAACCCTATGCTCAATAGACTTAAATAACACCTTTTCTCAACCCAGGACTGATGACCACCCCGTTATTCCAAGATCTGCTAAAACAGATTTAACTAAACCTGATACTAAGCCCTAAACCCATTTACTTTATGTTAAACCTTTATTAAATGAAATCACCCAACAAACTCTTGTTTGTATTCCTCTTAATTAGAAGTACTTACTTGGTAGCATCCTCATCTAATTGACTAACTACTTGAATAGGGTTAGAAATTAATATACTTGGATATATCCCACTTATTTACATAAAAGAAAACACAAGAGAATCAGAGGCAGCAGTAAAATATTTAATTCCTCAATCCCTAGGATCTACAATTTTTATTTCTTCAGCTATCATCTCAGGACATGTTAATAACTTACAAATTCTTATAGTAATTGCTATATGCCTAAAACTAGGTGTAGCACCTTTTCATTTCTGATTTCCCCCAGTTATAGCAAGTCTTCAACTTATACCAGCCTTTATTCTTCTTACTTGGCAAAAAATTGCCCCTATCCTAGCCATTAGCTCATTTAATCCATTACTCATAAAAATAGTTATACCAATCGCAATAATCAGCGCTCTATGGGGAGGCATTGCAGGAGTTAATCAAACTGATATCCGATCCTTACTTACCTATTCCTCAATCGCCCACACAGGATGGATATTAGCAGGAATCAACAGAAATTACACTATTCTAATTGCCTACCTATTCACATATATTTTAATTAATATTTCAATTTACTCTCTTTTATCTAAAGAAGATAGAAAATTCTACAAACAACTTTTTTCTTCTAAAGAACCCACAAAAATCTTTGTTTTATCAGCTAGAATTTTATCTTTAGGGGGACTTCCACCTCTTGTAGGTTTTATTATAAAACTTTTAGTTCTTATATTTACAAAAACAAAAACAATTATTATCTTTGGGCTAGTTGTTGGGGCACTAACAAGTCTACTTTACTATTTGTCTCTAACCTTCTCAAGGTTACTTAGTTTTAGCAAGATACATTTGATTAAATTTCAAATAATCCCAAAACAGATAATATTATTTTTCTTATCACAAATCCTTCCTTTAACCTTAGTCCTCTTTTTTTTCTAGCAGGATAAGCTAACTTACAAGCTGTTGGGCTCATAACCCAAAAATAGAACTTTCTTCCTGCTACCACCCTCAAAGATTTAAGTTAAAAAAACTAATAGCCTTCAAAGCTTTAAATGATTAAAATCAATCTTTGCATCTAAGCAAGAAACTTGTGGTATTATGGTTTCGGCCCATAACTAGGTGTATCTTTGCACCCTTGCTTTGTAATATTTCATTGATGTACAAAATTAGTTATACCAATCAAACTACATATGGCAGCCCACGCGCATTGTGTAATGAACTATCTTTAATCAGCTTTTAAAAAGCTCATCTACTATTTAGCTCAAGAGCGCTAACCTTTAGCACTCAAATCCTCACAACACCAATGTCCTATTTTATGCAAGCTAGGAAACTAGGCCATAGAAAATAAGTAAAAGGGGTGGCAAAAATGGTGCCAGCAGTCGCGGTTATACCAATACCCCAAGCTAATTCTAACAAATCGGAGTAGTTTTTATCCACAGACTATAAAATCAACTTTTAGCGTAAAAAACAAATTATAACCAAAACCTTCCCAGTCATAGCTAAACTACTCCAACAAACCATAACCTCAGAACTCGGATTAGATACCCGACTACTGTATGGCTCAACACATAAAAGAAAACTACGAGCGAAAGCTTAAACCTCAAACAATGTGGCGGTGCTTTATTCCTCATCAGGGGATCCTGTGGCTTAATTCGATAATCCACGAAAATTTTAGCTATTCTTGTTCTACAGCTTGTGTATGGCCGTTTATGCTTGCTCATAAAAGAAAAAAAAGGAAGCAATAGGGCTAATTACCCAAAAATTCAGGTGACATACAGCCAATGAAGAGCAGATCCATGGGATACAAATAAACATACTATCAAATTTAAAGTTTAAAACCTTAATAAAGGAGGACTTGAAAGTAAGATTTGATTTTCACAAAATAAATCTGGACAAGAACTAAAGCGCGCACAAATCGCCCGTCACTCCGACAACAAAGTAGGATAAGTCGTAACACAGTAGGGGTAATGGAAATTGCCCCTATCATAGTCCATGATGGCCGAGACAATTAGGCATCGAGCTTTTAACTCGACTACAGTTAATTTATACTTCAGGACGCTCTGAGAAGCTAATAAGCATTGGTCTTGTAAACCAAAGATAAGAAGATCCTCTCCAGAGCTATACTAATTTAGTAAAGTGGCCGAGAATAGGCAAAAGATTGTAGCTCTTTTCACGGGCCATCCCCTTTACAAGCCTAAGCTTAAATTTTTATTACAGAATTTAAAGAAAATTTTCAATATAAAAAGTACTTTATAAAAAATAACTTACCCTAACCAACCGCAAGGACCAACATTCAGCTTTTTAAAGAAATGATAATCCCATGTCCCTCTTGCATCATGGAGAAGCAACAAATATATAGTAAACTACATTCCCGAATGATTATGAGCTACTAACCCTTAAAAATCAATGTCTCATAATTGATAAAGTAACTTTTAGTAGAAGTAACAAGCCTTTCATATAATCATATAGCTGGTTTTTCTTTAAATGCATCAAAGTGCTGGTTTATAGTACAAATTCACTTAGCCTAAACTATAAAACCCAGCCTATTGAGGATTAGCTCAATAGGCCCTTAAAAATACTCTATTACTTAACCTCACCAGTAGGCTTAAAAGCAGCCATCCAACAACGTTTTAGTCACTGAGACCCCCTATTAAATATTAATATATCTTTATTTTAAACTTAAAGAAATTTAGCAAAAAACTTTTTTGCTATTAAACAGGCATTCTATTAGTATTTAACGTAAATTATTACTTAATATTTCTTAAAAAATCTAAACCAAAATATTTATTTACCCATTAAAATACACAAAGCGAACTCGGCAAATCAATTCCCTGCCTGTTTACCAAAAACATCGTCTTTTGAAAATATCTGATAAAAGATAATGCCTGCCCAGTGAAATTTTAAACGGCCGCGTTAGCGTGAGCGTGCTAAGGTAGCGTAATAATTAGCCTCTTAATTGGAGGCCAGTGAATGGCAAGACTAGGAACACCTTTACTTTGTGTATAGAAAAAACTTTTCATCTAAGTGAAAAGACTTAGATAATAAAGGTAGACGAAAAGACCCCGCGGAACTTTACCTTTTCCTGTACTCTCGTACATTCACTTAAAAGTACTTAAGGTTTGATTGGGGCAATCTTGGAACCAACAAAGCTTCCAATTTCTTAAAAAAATCTATTCAAAGTTTGTTAAAAACCAAAAAGAAGTTACCCCGGGGATAACAGCGTAATCTAACTTAAGAGTACATATCGAAAGTTAGGTTTGCGACCTCGATGTTGGCTTAAGGATATCCACATTAGTGCAACCGCTATGACAGGATAGTCTGTTCGACTATTATACCCTTACACGAGCTGAGTTAAGACCGGCGCAAGCTAGGTTGGTTTCTATCTCCTTTAATTAAAAATCTTCTTGATTGTACGAAAGGACCCCAAGAGATGCATCCCAAAAAAGCATTTTTATTAAATAATTTTACCTTTACAGAGGGTTAGTATAATAATACCACTGACTTAGAATCAGTAAATAAGTAATCCTTACCCTCTACCATCTTCCTAGGGAAGAAGCTAAATCATAGCAATTAGTTGTTACCTAATAGAAAGTGAAAATTTCACCTACCCTATAACAGAAAATAGTTTATAAAAACAAAAACTTTGGGAGTTTTAGATTTAGTCATACTAATTTTCTGAATTAAATCTCCTACACGAAAAGCCCACCCTTTTATTAAAATTTTAAATAATTCTTTGTACGACCTTCCAGCCCCAGTAAATTTATCTACTTGATGAAATTTTGGGTCTTTACTAGGCCTATGCCTAGCCACACAAATCATTACAGGGCTTTTCCTAGCCATACACTACAATTCAAGTGTCGATCTCGCATTCTACTCTGTCTCCCACATCTCACGAGATGTCAACTACGGATGGTTAATACGTACTATCCACGCTAATGGTGCTTCTTTTTTCTTTGTGTGCATTTACCTTCATACAGGCCGAGGAATGTACTATGGGTCTTACCTAGCTAAAGAAACCTGAAACATTGGCATTATTTTACTTTTCCTTACTATGGCAACAGCTTTTCTGGGTTATGTACTCCCCTGAGGTCAAATATCTTTTTGAGGAGCTACTGTGATTACAAATCTGCTTTCAGCAGTGCCCTATATTGGTAAAACCCTAGTTTATTGGCTATGAGGGGGATTTTCAGTCAGAAACGCAACTCTTAGTCGATTTTTTGTGCTACACTTTGTTCTTCCATTCGCTATTATAGCCCTCGCTGCAATTCACCTATTATTTTTACACAAAACTGGATCAAATAATCCTCTTGGGATCTCATCAAATGTAAATTTAATCCCATTCCACGTATATTATACAGTAAAAGATGTGGTAGGATTCATCTTCCTTCTAATATTACTAACTCTTATCTGCCTTTTTTCACCAAACCTTTTAACAGACCCTGAAAACTACATTCCAGCTAATCCACTAAGAACACCTGTCCATATTCAACCAGAGTGATACTTTTTATTCGCTTACGCAATCCTACGGTCTATCCCCAACAAACTAGGGGGAGTTATTGCACTATTAATGTCAATCTTAATACTAATTTTTATGCCTATACTTCACCAAAATGCTATACGCTCTAACTCATTTTACCCTATAAATCAAACCCTTTTCTGACTATTTTTAGGAATTTTCTTAGTGCTAACCTGAATTGGTAAACAACCAGTAGAAGATCCCTTTATCTGAATTGGTCAAACTTTCTCTACTTTATACTTTATATATTTTTTGGCATTTCCTATCTCTTCAAAACTATGGGATTCCCTCTTATTTTCCCTTAACAAGTAGTGCCAAAGGACAAATAGTTTAACCCTTAAAACATAACACTGAAAATGTTAAAATGACATAGTCTTTTTCCATTATCATCACACAAATAACTGTATAAGATAATAAGGACTCTTCTATAGCAAAAAGACACCCCTAACTAAGACAAAAATCAAAAAAATTAAAAAAATACGAGTATAGACTAAAAGCCTTCCCTTCTGCATAAAATATGATAATTTAACACCATCCCTTAAAACCCTAAATACGCCTTGTCCCCCTAAAATTTCCATCCAACCTAAATCTAGATGCAAGTGTATTATTTTCCCTAACTTTAACCCAACCCTAGCCAAAAACCTTCCAGATAATAAATTTATAAACCATATTCTGGACAAAAATCAACTTAGCCTTTTAAAAAACTTCTTACTAAAGACTTCTAACAAAAAATAATTTACAAGACCATAAAACAAGCCCATAAATGTAACAATACTAATAACTACCTTCCCTAAAACACCAACCAGCCTAAACCCACTTACACCAATTCAAACTCTTTGTAGTAGCCATCCCCCTGATACTGCACCAATAGCCAAAATACAAATAGAAACCACTATATAACCTCTCTCTACCCTATAATTTACTAACCTACTACCATAACTCTGACCAAAAACTCCAATCAGTAAAATTCGTATCCTATAAACCAAACTAAGCCCAGCTCCTGCTAGTATAACCAAAATCTCTAATCTTCCCCTAAAACCCATAAAAGCTCTCTCTAAAATTAAATCCTTAGAATAAAATCCACTTAAAAAAGGTATTCCACATAATGCAGTACTCCTAAGTACCAAACATCTCCCCCTAAAAGGCAATAAGTAATTTAAACTTCCTAAAATACGCCCATCTTGAGTATCTAAAGTAGAGTGAATAATAGAACCAGCACATAAGAATAACAAAGCCTTGAATAAAGCATGAGTCAAAAGATGAAATATAGCAATTAAAGGAAAACCAATTCCAACAGTAAATATTATCAAGCCTAACTGCCTTAAAGTCGACAAAGCAATAATTTTTTTTAAGTCAACCTCAAAACAAGCTCTTAATCCAGCTATTAACAAAGTTAATGCCCCCACCTTCCTCAAAAACCACAAAACCTCCTGTACCTCAACTATAGTTCTATAAAATCGAATAACCAAATATACACCAGCAGTTACCAACGTCGACGAATGCACTAAAGCAGAAACAGGCGTAGGAGCAGCTATAGCCGCTGGTAACCAAGCAGAAAACGGAATCTGCGCTCTCTTTGTTATTGCTCCAACCACTACCAAAAAACAAATTAATAGCCTAAATCTACCTGTTATGCCATAACCAATTCGTCACTCGCCCCAATTTACTAAAAAACAAATCCTCAAAATTAACAAAGCATCTCCAATTCGATTAGCTAACACAGTTAATATCCCAGCAGCCAAAGATTTTTTATTCTGATAATAAATTACTAAAGCAAAAGATACAATTCCCAAACCATCTCACCCCAATAAAATAGTAATTAACCTCGGAATAAAAATTAGTAAATTTATAGACCCAACAAAGGCTATAATTAGTATTATAAAACGTCGTATAAATACTTCCCCCTCTATGTAAGACACCCTAAACAATGATACAGAACCAGAAATTAAACAAACAAAACAAGAAAAAATAATGCTAGTATAATCAATAATAACTGGTAAACTCCAATCCCTACTACATAGCCTAAAAAATTGTCACTCTACTATATAACTATGCCCTGTAAAACCAACCACATAAACCCCAAATACCCATAAAAATAATGCGACAAAAAATAGAAAAACAGAACATAATAAAGGAGCTCTTATTTTATTTTTTTTCACCTAGTGTAACAAGGAAATCTTACTTGAGAAGTTAGTACTCAACAAATACTCTACAAATTTACACTTCTTGATAGACTAATAAACCTATCTTAATTTCTATCCCTAATATTTAAAATTGCTCAATACTTTATATTTATCTTTTATCCCTATTCTTCCCCTTTCATAAACCTTCCACCTCTATTCTCTTAAAGTTATTTGTTATCTATTTTTTCCTACTTTAGTAAACAAATCTAATCTCTTTTCTTCTTCTAAGCTAATAAGCTAAGACAATAAACTCACAATACCAATCGAGTTTTGATCATTAAAAGAACCCAAACTCCATACTGTTCTATACCCCACTGCCTTGGGGTATTAGGAGGGAATAGCTCTTTTTAAGTTATGCAGTAGATAGAAGTTTACCTGTATAATTAATAACAGATGTTTCTATCTACTGCATAACTTAAAAAGAGCTATTCCCTCCACAATAAATCGCTATTAGCTTTTATCCTCTCTTCATAACAAAAGAACTCTTCTTTTTTATTTTTTTTCACCTAGTGTAACAAGGAAATCTTACTTGAGAAGTTAGTACTCAACAAATACTCTACAAATTTACACTTCTTGATAGACTAATAAACCTATCTTAATTTCTATCCCTAATATTTAAAATTGCTCAATACTTTATATTTATCTTTTATCCCTATTCTTCCCCTTTCATAAACCTTCCACCTCTATTCTCTTAAAGTTATTTGTTATCTACTTCTATTTTTTTTTATAAATAAATAATTTTATTTAAATGAAAGCTAGTGAACATTGTGACACAAATGAATTTGAATCATTAAAAGGAATTAAAAATTCCGCTTTCAACTATCTCTTCACTGCCTTGTAGTATATACTTTATTACTGTAAACTGCAACTTTACCAAAACTATTAGTCAAGGCATCCATTATAGCATTACGCCGGAAGAACGGATTACTCTGATGAGGTAAATTATGGGCTCAACACCCTAATGCTTCTCAAAAAGTAGTATATTTATTACAACTCGCTTACACCGAGTTAAAGGCCCCAAAACCCCTTTTTGAAGTAAGGTGGCAGAAAAGTGCTTCAGATTTAAGCTCTGACCATGAAGTTACTACTTCCCTTCCTAATAACCCAACACCTAATTCCCACCCTTACCACATACTTATTAATTTTACTAGGTGTAGCATTCTTTACCCTGTTAGAACGAAAAGCCCTCGGGTATTTCCAAATTCGAAAGGGCCCTAATAAGCTAGGAATCATTGGAATTCCTCAACCACTAGCAGATGCCCTAAAGCTCTTTGTTAAAGAATGAATCACTCCCACAGCCTCCAACTACTTTCCCTTTATCCTAACCCCAACAATCATACTTATCTTGGCCCTAAGAATATGACAACTATTTCCCTCTTTTATATCATCCTCCCAACTTACATTAGGAATTCTCTTATTTTTATGTATCTCTTCACTAGCTGTCTATACAACACTCATAGCAGGTTGATCATCAAACTCTAAATATGCTCTACTCGGAGCTATCCGAGCCATGGCTCAAACAATCTCTTATGAAGTCACTATAACTTTAATCATTATTTTTTACCTTTTTTTAGTAATAAAAATAGACATTGTAAATATCCGTATTACAAACATATCTACTTGAGCAATTGCACTATTTCTACCATTAAGAGTCATATGACTAGCAGTTATTCTAGCAGAAACAAATCGAGCTCCCTTTGACTTTGCAGAAGGAGAATCAGAACTAGTCTCAGGATTCAACATCGAATATGGAGGAGCTGGATTTGCCTTTTTATTTATAGCAGAATACAGAAATATTCTTCTAATAAGCCTAATAACTTCGTGCCTTTTAACAAGAACGCTAATTATGTCCATCCCAGTTGCTATCATCTTTCTCTGAGCCCGAGCAACCTTACCCCGTTACCGCTATGATCTCCTAATGGCTATAGCCTGAAAATCATTTCTACCTCTAAGACTATCTGTCTTAATAGCCTTAACACCACTCCTCTTCCTCTTATAATGCCGATAGTATATTACAGTACAGTTGCCTTCCAAGCAGAAAAACCAAACATGGTCAGCATAACTATAATAACTTATACGTAATTACACTAGCAATCATCTCTACTTTATGGATATTTACTATACTATCTATAACTCTTCCTATACATCACTTACCTTTAGGCATCATAGTCCTTTTAGTAGCATTTCTCAACTGTATCCTCATTGCCACAATAAGCCCTTGATACTCATATATACTCTTCTTTATTTTTATTGGCGGAATACTAGTAATATTTGCTTATATTGCATCACTTTCTCCCAACATAACCTTCTCCGTTAATAACCCTTTAATACCCATCACACTAACCTTTATTTCTCTTTTGAGCTTTAAAAATTTAAACCTTACTCCAAGTTACCCAACTAATACAAGCATCAACTCTAGCATTAGAGACACAACCCAAATTCTAAGATTTCTGTATACTCAAAATGGTATCACCTGTGTAATTCTTCTAGCTTGTATACTTTTATTTGCCTTAGTAACAAGCGTTAAGATCTGCAAACCAAAAAGAGGAGCATTACGCCCATTTCTGCATTAACTTAATCTCAACAAAACAATATTCAAGTATAATGGAAACTACAGCAGCAACCCTAAAATTAAACCAGTTACCCCTAAAATAAACACTAATAAAACCCTAATAATATATAAAGTATACTCCTCAACCATAACTACACCTCGCACCCACAAAGGACACTGTCCATGTTGCGTAGCTGAGTATAAATACCAAGAATAAAGCCCCCTTAAAAAAGTTATAATTCCTGTTAATAGAGCAAAAACCATAGAATAACTTAAGACAGAAATTCCAAGTATTAACTCACCCCATAAATTTAAAGAAGGCGGAGCAGCTATATTAATCGCACATATCAAAAACCAACATAAGGCAACCCCAGGAATCAAAACTAAACCACCCTTAACCAAGAATAAGCTTCGGGTACTATAACACTTATAAGTTTCACTAGCCAAAAAAAATATCCCAGAAGAGCATAAACCATGCGCAACTATTATTACCAAACAGCCTAATCACCCCCATTCTGTATTAGAATAAACACCCCCCAAAACCAATCTCATATGCCCAACAGATGAATAAGCTACCAAAGCCTTTACATCATTTTGGCTAAAACACACTATACTAGCAATAACCCCACCACTCAAACCAATACAAAAAATAATTGAAATAGCTAAAACCCTAAACAATCTCAAAGTATAAAAAATCCGAACTAAGCCATAACCCCCCAACTTAAGCAAAACACCAGCTAAAATTATAGAACCAGCCACCGGTGCCTCCACATGAGCCTTTGGTAGTCATAAATGAAACCCATAGATTGGTAACTTTACTAAAAAAGCCAAAGAAGCACAAAGAGTCACTAGCCACCCTCACTCAAAACTCAAAAACTTCCACCCCCAAAAAACAGATCCTCCCTTGGCTAAAACTATAATGATCAAAATTAAAAGAGGAAGAGAAGCCCTAATAGTATATAACATTATATATTTCCCAGCTTGCAACCGCTCTGGTTGATACCCTCAACCTAAAATAATTAACAAGATTGGAATAAGCCTAAACTCAAACATAATATAAAAATTAAGTAAAGATCTAACACTAAAACACAATACAAGAACCAAGGTCAATACCAAAACACTAAAAACAAACTCAACAGATTTATTACCCAATTTCTCTACATCACGAACTCTAGCTAATATTCTCAAACCAGAAACCAAAATAGTTAAAGACATCAACCTAAAAGAAAAATTATCGACTATTAAAAAATCACCTCAACACCCTGCCAACCCTATAGGACTAAACCACAGACCCAAACTTACTAAATACAGCAAAACATAGCCCCACAAAACCATTCACCAAAAAACTCTCTGCCCTAATCTGCTTATTAGCATCAAAAAAACCCTCATAATCCCCAAACTAAAAATGACTCAAAACCAATCCACCTACGTAATCACTCCCAACTCTACGAATTAAAGAAACCAACACACTTAACCCTAACGCAGCCTCACAAACCCCAAAAGTTAAAAAAATTAAACATACAACCCTCAATCATCCTTGGGAATAAACCAAGCTAAAAATTATAGTATAAACACCCAAAGTAAAAACCTCCATTCTTAATAAAGCTCCAAAAAGTCTTTTTCGTTGAGAGACCAAACACACCCCACCCACTAAAACCCCAATAACCCCTACACCCATCACAGGAAAAAACCACACCTATTTTAATAAACTTCTACCAAACCCCCACTTCATAAATCTCTTGTTAAAAACAGTCTTACTCTTATTTCTGCTAGATTTAATAGCATACTTTCCCTCAACCAACCATCACATTGCCACTGCAAAAAAAATTAGACAAATTAAAAACACACCAATAACTATAACCCATGACATAGGACTCAATTGAGGCACAAAAGAATGCCACAGAGGCAACTTAAGTTTGACAAACTCAAATTATACTTTAACTAATTCTTTTAATAACCAAACCTCCGCTCCCTAATGCCCTATAGGATGATCAGAAGAATACAAACCAACTAACAGGGTAAAAACATATGCCTGCAAAAACCTAACGGCAAACTCAAAAATTACATAACCCCATATTACTAAACTCCCCAACAACCTTCCAATAAACGAAGCCTCATAGAAAAATCTCACCACATATTCACCAATAACATGCAGCATCAAATGCCCTATTGTGATATTCGCAGCCAATCGAACGCCTAAAGTAATTGGACGAATCAAAATCCTAACCCTTTCAATCAATACCAACAACGGAATTAACCCAATAGGCCTACCAGCAGGAACTAAATGCCCCGCCCTTTCCTTCCATGAATATACTCAACCCCTAAATACTAAACAAAATCAAACCATTATAGCCAATACAAGAGTCAAAGACAAATGCCTAGTTGGACTAAATACATTAGGAATTATTCCAGAAATATTTACAACAAAAATTAATACAAACAAAGACACTTGCCCTAATGCAAAACCCCCAAAAAACTTTCCAGAACAACTCTTCACTAGATCTAACACTACATCAACCAAAGTAAAAAATATAACATTAATTCCAGAAATACTTACCCATACACCTGTTAAAGCAATGGACAAACCCACAAATCCACTCAATCACACAAAACCCCTAACCCCAAAATTAGTATACGTCCCAGCATCTAAAGAAGAAAAAATATCTATCAGCATTTTTAACCTTTCCTACCTAAGAACCCCATCAATAAATACATAAATACAAAAAAATTCATACAACATCAACAAAATGCCAATACCAAGCGGCAGCCTCAAACCCAAAATGATGAGTAATAGAAAAATGATGTATATAGCATCGAACTGTACATACGATTAAAAAAGCTCTTCCGATTAAAACATGCAACCCGTGAAATCCTGTTATAACAAAAAAAGTAGAACCATAAACCCTATCAGCAACCCTAAAAGAAGCCTCTTGGTACTCCCCTCATTGAAGAATAGTAAAATACAACCCTAAAGACACAGTTAATAACAACCCATACAAAGCCTCTTCACGATTTCCAGTTATTAACCCGTGATGAGCCCAAGTAACTCTAACCCCCGAACCTAATAACACAGCCGTATTTAATAAAGGAACCTTAAATGGATTTAATGGTATAATTCCAACAGGAGGCCAAACACACCCTAACTCCACAGTAGGAACAAGTCTTCTATGAAAAAATCCTCAAAAAAAAGCAAAAAAAAAGCATACCTCAGAAAAAATAAACAAAATCATCCCCCATCGAAGATTCATACTAACCCACCTAGTATGATACCCCTGATAAGTACCCTCACGAATTACGTCCCGCCACCATTGTACCATAGTCAACAAAATTACCAAAATACCAATTATCATCAAAATAACCCCCTTTCCATGAAATCAACTAACCAACCCAACTGTTAAGAATAGTGCCCCACCTGCAGCAGTAAAAGGCCACGGTCTAAACTCCACTAAATGAAAAGGATTACGCAACATTTACTTAAATGTATTAATATTAATTAAGCCAATAACACAGCCTTTACAACCTGTCTATTAGAATGAAAAGATGCAGGAAAACTATTATCCTGCCACTCAAAAGACGTCCCTAAAGCTCTCCCTCAAACCACAGAACGTTGAGAAACAAAAGACTCAAATAGCATAAACATAAAAAGCAACACTGACACAAAAGAAATTAATGACCCTCAGGAAGAAACTACATTCCACTTAACAAATCTATCAGGATAATCAGAATATCGACGAGGCATACCAGCTAATCCCAAAAAATGTTGAGGGAAAAACGTTAAATTAACCCCGACAAATATTAAAACAAAGTGAACTTTTCTTCAAACAGCATGGAAAGTCACACCAGAAATTAAAGGATATCAATACCTAAATGCCCTAAACAAAGCAAAAACAGCCCCCATTCTCAAAACATAATGAAAATGTGCCACTACATAATAAGTATCATGCAAAACAATATCCAAAGAAGAGTTAGATAATACAATACCAGTCAAACCACCAACAGTAAACAAAAAAATAAACCCTAAAGCTCATATAATAGGCGGTTCGGTTTTATTTACAAATCCGTGAATAGTAGCCAATCACCTAAAAACCTTAATCCCAGTTGGAATAGCAATAATTATAGTAGCAGCAGTAAAATAAGCTCGAGTATCCACATCTATCCCCACAGTAAACATATGATGAGCCCACACAATAAACCCCAATACCCCGATTGAAACAATGGCATAAACCATCCCCAAATACCCAAAAACCTGCTTCTTCCCAGCATAATGCATAACAATATGTGAAATCATACCAAAACCAGGTAAAATCAAAATATATACTTCAGGATGCCCAAAAAACCAAAACAAATGTATATATAAAATAGGATCCCCTCCCCCTGTAGGATCAAAAAACGAAGTATTTAAATTACGATCAGTAAGCAATATTGTAATAGCACCAGCTAAAACCGGCAAAGCAGCAACTAATAACACAGCTGTGACTGTAACAGCCCAAACAAACAAAGGAATTCGCTCAGCGACTAAACCTGGAGATCGCATATTTCCAACAGTAGAAATAAAATTAATAGCACCTAAAATTGACGAAGCACCAGCAAGATGCAAAGAAAAAATAGCCAAATCCACAGAAGCCCCAGAATGAGCAACATTCCCAGATAAAGGGGGATACACTGTTCAACCAGTGCCAACACCTCTCTCTACTAATGACGACCTTAATAACAAAAATAAAGCTGGTACAAGCAACCAAAACCTTAAATTATTCAAGCGAGGAAAAGCTATATCAGGAGCACCAATTATTAACGGAATAAGCCAATTACCAAATCCACCAATTATTATTGGCATTACTAGAAAAAAAATTATCATGAAAGCATGAGCCGTAACGATCACATTATACAATTGATCATCCCCCAATAATCTTCCTGGTTGGCCTAACTCAGCCCGAATTAAAAGACTTAAAGCCAACCCAATTAAACCAGACCATAAAGCCAATAATAAATATAAAGTACCAATATCTTTATGATTAGTAGAACACAATCACCGCAA